CTTCTATCGAAGAGGCCCGAGCTTCCTTTGTTGAAGTAAGAACAAATGGTATGATTCGAGATTTTATAAGGATCGATTTAGCAAAATTCGCTATTTCGTATATGGGGAAAAGGAATGATCCCTCATTTTTTAATGATGATGGATCATATCATACCAATATGAATCCATTTTATTCCATTTTTTCAAAGACAAAACTTCAACAATCATTTAACCAAAATCAAGGAACTGTTCGTACGTTGTTGGGTAAAAATAAGGAATGTCAATCTTTTCGAATTTTGTCATCATCCAATTGTTTTCGAATAGGTCCATTCACGCTCAACGGTGTAAAATATCACAAAGAATCAATTAAAAAAGATCACCTAATTCCAATTAGGAATTCATTGGGTCCTTTAGGAACAGCCCTTCAAATTGCGAATTTTTTTTCATTTTACTATTTTATAACTCATAATCTGATCTTGGTAACTAATTTTTTAAAGCTTGACAATTTCAAACAAACCTTTCAAGTACTTCTTCACTATTATTTTATGGATGAAAATGGGAGAATTTCTAATCCCGATCCATGCAGTAACATCTTGAATCCATTCAAATTGAATTGGTATTTTCTTCATTACAATTTTTGTGAAGAGACATCCACAAAAATTTGTCTTGGACAATTTCTTTGCGAAAATGTATGTATAGCCAAACATCAACCGCACTTCAAATCGGGTCAAGTTCTAATTGTTCAATTTGACTCTGTAGTAATAAGATCGGCTAAGCCTTATTTGGCCACCCCAGGAACAAAAGTTCATGGTCATTATGGGGAAATCATTTATGAAGGGGATACATTAGTTACATTTCTATATGAAAAATTGAGGTCTGCTGATATAACACAAGGTCTTCCAAAAGTGGAAAAAGTCTTAGAAGCTCGGTCGATTTATTCAATATCCAGGAATCTAGAAAAGAGGATTGATGGTTGGAACAAACATATAACAAGAATTCTAGGGATTTCTTGGGGATTCTTGATTGGAGCTGAGCTAACTATAGCGCAAAGTCGTATTTCTTTGGTTAATAAGATCCAAAGGGTTTATCGATCCCAGGGGGTACCGATCCATAATAGGCATATAGAAATTATTGTACGTCAAATAACATCAAAAGTCTTGGTTTCAGAAGATGGAATGGCTAATGTTTTTTTGCCCGGAGAACTTATTGGGTTGTTGCGGGCGGAACGAACGGGGCGCGCTTTGGAAGAAGCAATCTGTTATCGAGCTATCTTATTGGGAATAACGAGAGCATCTCTAAATACTCAAAGTTTTATATCCGAAGCGACTTTTCAAGAAACTGCTCGAGTTTTAGCAAAAGCAGCTCTCCGGGGCCGGATCGATTGGTTGAAAGGACTAAAAGAAAACGTTGTTCTGGGGGGGATGATACCTGTTGGTACCGGATTCAAAGGATTCGTACACCGTTCAAATCAACAAAAGAACATTCCCTTGAAAACAAAAAAAAAGAATCTATTCGAGGGAGAAATGAGAGATATTTTGTTTTACCATAGAGAATTATTTGATTCTTGTCTTTCAAAGAATTTCCACGATCGATCAAAATAACAATGATTTCTGGGATTTTATACAAGAGATTCATCCTTTTTATCTTCTCTGTATTTGTTATGGTCATTTTTTTTAGTAATAAAATAAAGAAATTCAAATAATAACAAATAGAAAGAAATTAGTGGTTTGGGTTGTGTATCAATGGCCAATCCGCTTTAGAAAAGAAGGTTCCGTTGGAACAATTACTTATTTCAGGATACCTCATCTCTTTTTTAAATAAAAAAAGAGAAAGTGTGGGAAGAAATGACAAGAAGATATTGGAACATCAATTTGGAAGAGATGATGGAGGCGAGAGTTCATTTTGGTCACGGTACTCGGAAATGGAATCCTAGAATGGCACCTTATATCTATGCAAAATGGAAGGGCATTCATATTATAAATCTTAGTAGAACTGCTCGTTTTTTATTAGAGGCCTGTGATTTAGTTTTTGATGCTGCAAGTAGAGGCAAACAATTTTTAATTGTCGGGACAAAAAAGAAAGCAGCTGATTCAGTAGCACGGGCTGCAATAAGGGCTCGATGCCATTATGTTAATAAAAAGTGGCTTAGAGGTATGTTAACGAATTGGTCCACTACAGAAGAGAGACTTCAAAAATTCAGGGACTTGAGAATAGAACAAAAGACGGGGAGACTCGCCCGTTTTCCGAAGAGAGATACAGCCATGTTGAAGAGACAATTATCTCACTTGCAAACATATCTGGGTGGGATAAAATATATGACACGGTTACCTGATATTGTAATCATCATTGATCAACAAAAAGAATATAAGGCCCTTCGAGAATGTATTACTTTGGGAATTCCAACGATTTGTTTAATCGATACAAATTGTGATCCGGATCTCGCGGATTTGTCGATTCCGGCGAACGATGATTCTATAGCTTCAATCCGATTAATTCTTACCAAACTTGTATTTGCAATTTGTGAGGGCCGCTTATATAAGAAATCCTTGATTCATAATAAAATCAAAAAATGACTTTGTAAACTCGATAATAGAATCGGTTACTATACTATTCCTGAATCTCAAAAAATATAGAAAATGGGTGGGGATATTATGTGATTAATCGGTATCCTAAATAGAAAATTCAAGTAGACAAGTCGAGAAATAGATAAGAGATGGTTGAATCAAAATAATTTCTTTTCAAGTGATATTTCAGTCAGAGGACAATATGAATGTTCTATCATACTCAATCAACACACTCAAGGGGTTATACGATATATCCGGTGTGGAAGTAGGCCAACATTTCTATTGGCAAATAGGGGGGTTCCAAATCCACGGCCAGGTACTTATTACTTCTTGGGTTGTAATTGCTATCTTATTAGGTTCAGCTGCTATAGCTGTTCGGAATCCACAAACCATTCCGACTGGCGGTCAGAATTTCTTTGAATACGTCCTTGAATTCGTTCGAGACGTGAGCAAAACTCAAATTGGAGAAGAATATCGCCCTTGGGTTCCCTTTATTGGGACTATGTTTCTATTTATTTTTGTTTCCAATTGGTCAGGGGCTCTTTTACCTTGGAAAATCATACAGTTACCTCACGGGGAGTTAGCCGCACCCACGAATGATATAAATACTACTGTTGCTTTAGCTTTACTAACGTCAGTAGCCTATTTCTATGCGGGTCTTACAAAAAAAGGATTAGGTTATTTTGGTAAATACATTCAACCAACTCCAATTCTTTTACCCATTAACATCTTAGAAGATTTCACAAAACCTCTATCACTTAGTTTTCGACTTTTCGGAAATATATTAGCGGATGAATTAGTAGTTCTTGTTCTTGTTTCTTTACTACCTTTAGTGGTTCCTATACCTGTCATGTTCCTCGGATTATTTACAAGTGGTATTCAGGCTCTTATTTTTGCAACTTTAGCCGCAGCTTATATAGGCGAATCCATGGAGGGCCATCATTGATTAGTCTTAGGAAGAGTCCTTTTTTTAGCTTAGATCAAGGCAATATATGTGTGGCTCAAGATACTCTATTCTATCAGGATAATCTCTTTCTATTTTCTAAATATACAAATATAAGAAAAACGATCTTCGAGAAGTTTCAACTAAGGGGGAGTTGGTTAGTAGAGAGGGGTCGCGCCAGGTATGTGGAATCCAATGGCTATAAGTTAACTCTTGTAGATTAGATGTTTCGAAGAATGATTCGAAAATCCGATTGAATTTAAGATAGAATGGGCGGTTTACGTTATGGAAGAAAGATATGTATATTTGATATTAGATATTGACAAGTTATATATGAACTAATATTTCTATTTAATTTGCCCTACTTGCCTAAATTAAGATAGGTATGGTATGCCAGTCGAAGCCCTTCTGTTTCGTTTATGACTGTGAATTGAATGAATAAACAGAGAAAATAAAGAAAAAGATCGAAAATATTCTTATTTCTATTTCAATTTGGAGTTTTTAGTTATTTTGACTAGATGAATATTAGCAATAGAATAATAAAATCATAATTCATTGGTTGATTGTATCATTAACCATTTCTTTATTTTTTTGTGTGAGGAACTTATCATGAATCCACTGATTTCTGCCGCTTCCGTTATTGCTGCTGGATTGGCTGTAGGACTTGCTTCTATTGGGCCTGGAATTGGTCAAGGTACTGCTGCGGGCCAAGCTCTAGAGGGTATTGCGAGACAGCCCGAGGCAGAGGGAAAAATACGAGGTACTTTATTGCTTAGTTTGGCTTTTATGGAAGCTTTAACAATTTATGGATTGGTTGTAGCATTGGCGCTTTTATTTGCGAATCCTTTTGTTTAATCCGATAAAAGAATAGGGGAAATACATATTGATTTTCGGGTATTGGACTTGCAGGTTGCTTTTTCACATTATATCAAAATATCCTTCCTACACAATTACTTATTCGTTGAGAAACTAACCTACGGGAAGGACTGATTTTAGGATGAGGAATTAGTGTTACCCACTCCCTTTCTTCCTTCCCCTTTTTAGTCCAAAGGAGAAGCAACAAAAGAGGTCTTTCGCAATTCACATGAAACCTAGTACCTATCCAATAAGCAATAAGAATAATACTTATTTATTGCTTATTGGGAATCTCAATTGAAAAAAGACAATTCATTTCGAAATTGAATCGATTTTCTATATTAGAAGTAGCAAAGAGGTGAAGGAATACAACGATTTTTTTAGTTTATCTATAAGAGGAGCTCATATGAAAAATGTAACCGATTCTTTCGTTTTCTTGGGTCACTGGCCATCCGCCGGGAGTTTCGGGTTTAATACCGATATTTTAGCAACAAATCTAATAAATCTCAGCGTAGTGATTGGTGTATTGATCTTTTTTGGAAAGGGAGTGTGTGCGGGTTGTTTATTTCAAGAATAGGTTGGATTCAACCAGCTGTACCTCTTTGTTTTTTCTTTCTAACTAGGGACGAAAGGTACATGATTTCGCGAATTACTTCTGA